AATGAGATGCCTGATTAAAGGATTATCTTGATAGGGTAAATAAAGTAACAAAAATTACTCTCATTATATAAGATAGAATCAAACTATCGCCTTTAATATCAAAAACTAATGTGCATCTCACACCCTTATATAAAAAGGTAAGCTAATTTAAGCTAATGGGTTCATATCCCATTCATGGAGGTTCTAATCCACCCCTTTTTAGTGTACAACAACTCTATAAAACTTCTCTTCCTGTCATTATTAATGATAGGAACGATCTTGTCCATTTCTTCAAACACCTGATTAGGGATCTGAATAGGACTAGAGATCAACTTACTTTCCATTATTCCATTATTAACAGATAGCAAAAACATAGTAATTAACGAATCATCAATTAAATACTTTATTATTCAAGTTATACCATCAACAATGTTATTAATTTCAATTTTGTTGATTCAAATAAAATACATAATTTGATGAGAAAAAGAAAATATTCCATCAATGATAATTATGTCAAGAATAATAATAAAAATAGGTGCTGCTCCATTCCACTTCTGATTACCAGAAGTAATAGGATCAACAAGATGAATAAACTGTTTAATTTTGTTAACATGACAAAAAATTGCTCCAATAATAACATTATCCTACTGTATTAAAATAGGAAGATTCACTTTTACAGTAATTTTAATAGGAATTATTGTTGGAGCAATAGGAGGATTAAATCAAACATCATTACGTCAAATTATAGCATATTCATCAATTAGACATCTAGGATGAATAATCAGATCAATGGTTGTTAGAGAAAATGTATGAGAATTATACCTTTACATTTATTTCTTACTAAACATTGCAGTAATTATGATATTTAGAAGTATAAAATTATTCTTCTTAAATCAAGCTTATCTGTCAGGAAATCTAAGAATAGAAATCAAATTTTTAGTAATATTATCACTCCTATCATTAGGAGGACTTCCACCTATGTTAGGATTCTTACCAAAATGAATTGTTATTCAATCACTAATCGATAACAACATAACAACAATTATGTTTCTCATAGTAACATCCACAACTATTACATTATACTATTACATACGAATTAGATTTTCAGCAATTATTCTGTCACATATAGAAAACTCATGATTGGTAAGAATCAAAATCAATAAGTCAAAAATAATTTTATCCGCAATAACAACAATTTCAATACTTGGATTAATTTGTACTTCAAGCCTTATGCTATTTTATTAAGGCTTTAAGTTAATAAAACTAATAACCTTCAAAGTTGGAATTAAAAATTATCTTTTAAGCCTTAGTAAAATAGCATTTTACACCTCCAGAATTGCAGTCTAGAATCATAACTGAATATAAGGCCACAAATTATGATAGGAGAGAAAAGTTCTCATAAATAGATTTACAATCTAACACCTATAAATTCAGCCATCCTATCGCAAAAATGACTATTCTCAACAAATCATAAGGACATTGGAATTTTATATTTTATGTTTGGTGCATGAGCAGGGGTAATTGGAATATCAATAAGAATAATTATTCGAGCTGAATTAGGACAACCAGGATCAATAATTGGAGATGATCAAATTTATAATGTTATTATCACAGCTCACGCATTTGTTATAATTTTCTTTATAGTTATACCTATTATAATTGGAGGATTTGGAAATTGACTTGTACCATTAATAATTGGAGCACCAGATATAGCATTTCCTCGAATAAATAATATAAGATTCTGATTATTACCACCATCATTAATCCTTCTCCTCTCGTCTTCTATAGTGAATAGAGGAGTAGGTACAGGATGAACAGTATACCCTCCACTAGCAGGAGCAATTGCACATGGAGGATCCTCTGTAGATTTAGCTATTTTTTCATTACACCTAGCAGGTATTTCATCAATTATAGGTGCAGTAAACTTTATTACAACAACAACTAATATACGATCAAACAGAATATCTCTAGATCAAACACCACTATTTGTTTGATCAGTAGCAATCACAGCATTATTATTATTACTATCATTACCAGTACTAGCAGGAGCAATTACAATATTATTAACAGACCGAAACCTTAATACATCATTTTTCGATCCAGCAGGAGGTGGAGATCCAATTCTATATCAACATTTATTCTGATTCTTTGGACATCCAGAAGTATACATTTTAATCCTACCAGGATTTGGAATTATTTCCCACATTGTTTGTCAAGAAAGTGGAAAAATTGAATCATTTGGAAATCTAGGTATAATTTATGCAATACTATCAATTGGATTAATAGGATTTATTGTATGAGCACATCATATATTCACAGTAGGAATAGACGTTGATACACGGGCATACTTTACATCAGCAACAATAATTATTGCAGTCCCAACAGGAATTAAGGTATTCAGATGAATAGCAACATTATACGGAACAAAATTTAAATTTAATCCTCCACTATTATGAGCTTTAGGATTCATTTTTCTATTCACAATAGGAGGTTTAACAGGATTAGTATTAGCTAATTCATCGCTAGATATTGTTTTACATGATACTTATTATGTTGTAGCACACTTCCATTATGTCCTATCAATAGGAGCAGTATTTGCAATTATAGGAGGAATTATCCAATGATACCCATTATTTACAGGATTAACCATAAACAATAAATGACTAAAAATCCAATTCACAATTATATTCTTTGGAGTAAACCTAACGTTCTTCCCTCAACACTTTCTAGGTTTAGCAGGAATACCACGACGCTATTCTGATTATCCAGATGCTTATACATCATGAAATGTTATTTCTAGTATTGGATCAACTATTTCAATTATAAGAATCATTATATTTATCATAATTATATGAGAAAGAATAATTAAAAATCGAATAATTATTTTCAGAATAAATATAAGAAGATCAACAGAGTGATTACAAAATAATCCTCCTGCAGAACATAGATATTCAGAATTACCATTAATTAATAAATTCTAATATGGCAGATTAATGCACTAGATTTAAGCTCTAAAGATAAAGATTTAACCTTTTATTAGAATTTAATGGCAACATGATCAAATTTATCATTACAAGATAGAGCTTCTCCTTTAATAGAACAATTATCATTCTTTCATGATCACACTATAATTGTTCTATTATTAATTACAACAATTGTAAGATATTCACTCAGATACATATTATTAACTAATTACACAAATCGAAATATACTTAATGAACATCTAATTGAAACTATCTGAACAGCTTTACCAGCTGTCACACTAATTTTTATTGCAATACCATCTCTACGACTATTATATTTACTTGATGATTCATCTAATGCCTTAATAACAATTAAAACAATTGGACGACAATGATATTGAAGTTATGAATATTCAGACTTTATTAATTTAGAATTTGACACTTATATAACACCAGAAAAAGACTTAGAAATAAATGAATTTCGACTCCTAGACGTTGATAATCGAACAATTTTACCAATAAATACAGAAATTCGAGTATTAACTAGAGCATCAGATGTTTTACACTCATGAACCATCCCAGCTTTAGGTATTAAAATTGATGCAACACCTGGACGACTAAATCAAGGAATATTTTTAATTAACCGTCCAGGTCTATTTTTTGGGCAATGTTCAGAAATCTGTGGAGCAAATCATAGATTTATACCAATTGTAATTGAAAGAACATCAGTAAAATTATTTATTAAATGATTATCTAATATAATCTAAGGAGTTAGTTAAAATATAACATTAGAATGTCAATCTAAAATAACTAAATATTAGTGCACCTTGAAACATCAGATGACTGAAAGTAAGTAATGGTCTCTTAAACCAAAATATAGTAAGTTAACATTTACTTCTGATGGGGAATAATATTACACCAAATCCCTCAAATATCACCTATAATATGATTTTCACTATTTATTATATTTTCAATTACAATAATTATATTTAATCAAATAAATTTTTTCTCCTATAAACCAGTAAAAATTAAAAGAATTAAAAAAATAATAAAAAAAAATAACATAAACTGAAAATGATAACAAACTTATTTTCAACATTTGATCCATCAACTAATATTTTTAATATATCATTAAACTGAACTAGTACATTTTTAGGACTATTATTAATTCCATCAATATTTTGACTAATACCATCACGAATTAATATTTTATGAAATAAATTAACACTAATCCTAAATAATGAATTTAAAACCTTATTAGGACAAAAATCCTTTCAAGGATCAACATTTATTTTCATTTCAATTTTTATTATAATATTATCCAATAATTTTATAGGTCTATTCCCATACATTTTTACAAGAACAAGACACATAACATTAACATTTTCAATTGCATTACCAATATGAGTAAGATTTATACTATTTGGTTGAATTAATAACACAAATTATATATTCACCCATCTTGTCCCTCAAGGAACACCAAATGCATTAATATCATTTATGGTTTTAATTGAAACAATTAGAAATATCATTCGTCCAGGAACATTAGCAGTACGACTAGCTGCAAATATAATTGCTGGACATTTACTACTTACATTACTAGGGAATACAGGACCATCATTAACAATAACAACTATCTATATCTTAATTATTGTACAAATATTATTATTAGTTTTAGAATCAGCAATAGCAATAATTCAAGCATATGTATTTTCAATTCTAAGAACATTATATTCAAGAGAAACTTATTAAACTTATGTTAACAAATAACTCAAATCACCCATTTCATATAGTAGATTATAGACCATGACCATTAGTAGGATCAATTGGAACAATAGTTATACTTATAGGATTAGCTAAATGATTTCATATATATAATATTAACCTCCTCATAATTGGAATAATAATTACAATCCTTACAATAATCCAATGATGACGAGATGTAATTCGAGAAAGAACTTTTCAAGGACTACATACAAAGCTTGTTTCAATAGGAATACGATGAGGAATAATTCTATTTATTGTATCAGAAGTATTATTTTTTATTTCATTCTTTTGAGCATTTTTTAATAGTAGATTATCACCAACTATTGAACTAGGAATAATATGACCACCAATAGGAATTCAATCATTCAATCCAATACATATCCCACTACTTAATACAGCAATTCTACTTGCCTCAGGAGTTACAGTAACATGAGCACATCACAGAATTATAGAATCCAATCACTCTCAAGCAACTCAAGGATTATTCTTTACAGTCTTATTAGGAGTATACTTTACAATATTACAAATATATGAATATTGAGAAGCATCCTTTACTATTGCTGATGCAGTATATGGATCAACATTCTTTGTTGCAACAGGATTCCATGGTTTACATGTAATTATTGGTACACTATTTTTATTTACATGCTTTATTCGACACTTAATAAATCAATTCTCACCAAGTCATCACTTTGGATTTGAAGCAGCAGCATGATATTGACATTTTGTAGATGTAGTTTGATTATTTTTATATTTATCAATCTACTGATGAGGTAGATAAAATATTTTTCTAGTATATTTAGTACATTTGACTTCCAATCAAAAAGATTAATTCATATTAAGAAAAATAATTATAATTTTAATAATAAGAATTTCAATTAGATTCATTTTACCAATAATAGTTATAATAATTGCAACAACCCTATCAAAAAAGTCAATTAATGACCGAGAAAAAAGATCACCATTTGAATGTGGATTTGATCCAAAAAGATCAGCACGTATACCATTCTCATTACAATTCTTTCTAATTGCAGTTATTTTTTTAATTTTTGATGTAGAAATTGTAATAATTTTACCAATTGTAATTATTTTTAAAACATCAAACATTAGAATATGAATAATAGCAACAACAATTTTTATTATAATCCTTTTAATAGGATTATACTATGAATGAAATCAAGGAGCTCTTAAATGAGCAAATTAGGGTTGTAGTTAAATATAACATTTGGTTTGCAACCAAAAAGTATTGAATTGTCAATCAACCTTAAATCTAAATAAGAAGCGAAATATTGCAATCAGTTTCGACCTGATATTATGGCATAATATGCCCTTATTTATTAATTGAAGCCAAAATAGAGGCATATTACTGTTAATAATATTATTGAACATAAGTTCCAATTAAGGAAATGTAAAGATAATATAAAAGCTGCTAACTTTTTATAATAGCGGTTAAACTCCGTTAACATTTCTTTAATTTATATAGTTTAATAAAACATTACATTTTCACTGTAAAAATAATATAAAAATATTTATAAATACCTAAAAATAAAATTATTTCCCCAACATCTTCAATGTTATACTCTATTATAAGCTATCTAGGTAATAAATAATAAAAAACATAAATAAAATTAATATTCAAAAAATAAAAGTCAATAAATAAATCCTAAAATTAGAATTACACAAAGATTGAAGATAATCAATTAAATATAAAAAAAATGAATACAAACCCTGACCTCCTAATATTTCACCCCATCCATAATCAAAAGACTTTAATAAACTATAACCAAATCCTAAAGGTACATATCTAATAAACTTAGTAGAAAGAAAAGGTATAAATCATATAGAACCAACAAATCTAACAAAAGATATAAAATTTAAAGAAAATAAACCAAAGAAGTAATTAAAATCGGAAATTAAATAACCAAAATAAAATCCTAAAACAACCACAAATAAAGTTAAAACCTTTAAATATCAAGGTAAAATAATTACATAAGGAATAGGAAAAATTAGTCAAGACAAAAATCTTCCACCAAAAACAGCAACAAATAATAAACCAATTATACCAAAAGAAATAAAATAACTTTTATCATCAAAGTAATAACTAGAATAAAAATTATTATTAACTAACATTGAATAATAAAATAAACGAAAAGAATAAGAAGCTGTTAAACCAGTAGAAAGAAAAAACAATAAAAAAATTAAAGAATTAATTCAACTTAAAGAAACAACCTCAAGAATTAAATCCTTTGAATAAAAACCAACCAAAAAAGGTATACCACATAAAGACAATCTAGAAACATTAAAACATGTCGAAGTTAAAGGTATAAAATTGACAATTGAACCTATAAAACGAATATCTTGACAATCCCTTAAATTATGGATTATTGAACCTGCACACATAAATAATAATGCCTTAAACAAAGCATGAGTTAACAAATGAAAAAAAGCAAGAAAACAATAACCTATTGATAAAATTCTTATTATTAACCCAAGTTGACTTAAAGTAGAAAGAGCAATAACTTTCCTTAAATCAAATTCAAAATTAGCCCCAAGACCAGCCATAAATATTGTTATACAACCAATTAATAATAATATTCAACCATAATTATAAGTTAATAATATTGGGCTAAAACGAATTAATAAATAAACACCAGCTGTAACCAAAGTAGATGAATGAACCAAAGCAGAAACAGGTGTTGGAGCTGCTATAGCAGCAGGAAGCCATGAAGAAAAAGGAATCTGAGCTCTCCTAGTTATAGAAGCAATAATAATTAATATAGTAATAATCCTTATCTCAAAAGAATCAAAAATAAAGTAATAATAATTAATATAATTTCAACTCCCAAAATTTAATATTCAAGCAATAGAAATTAAAATACAAACATCCCCAATACGATTAGATAAAGCAGTTAATATTCCAGCATTATAAGACTTTACATTTTGATAATAAATAACTAAACAATAAGAAACTAAACCCAAACCATCCCAACCTAATAAAATTCTAATTAAATTTGGACTAATAATTAAAAGAACCATTGAAAAGATAAATATCAAAACAAGAATAATAAAACGATTAATATTCCTTTCATTATATATATAATCGTTTCTATAATAAATAACCAAAGAAGAAATATATATAACAAAGGATATAAAAATTAAAGATATTCAATCAAAAATAAAAGTCATAATTACTATAGAACCATTTAAACTAAAAATCTCTCATTCAATAAAAACTCTATAATCAAATATCAAGTAATAAATACTAATTAAAAAAGTAAAAGTTCTAAATATAAATAAAACAACAAATCTCAATGAACAAATAGAAAATAAATACACGACCTAAGATGAAAACTCATATCATTGATTCCACAAAACAATATTTTATATTAAAATACTTAAGCCATTAAAAATAAAAATACTCACTCTTTAAACACAAAATATTTAAGGGGAATCAATGCAAAAATAAAAGATGGTATTCACGAAAGTATCCTAAAGAACAAGTATAAATACCAGAATAATAAAAACCATGTTGAGAATAAGAATATATATATAATGTATAAACAGCACTAAAAAAAGATAAAAAAATCAATAATAAAAACATATAAGGAGACCATGAAATAATTCTATTTAATAATCTAAATTCACCAAACAAATTTAAAGAAGGAGGAGCAGCTATATTTGAAGATCTTAAAAGAAATCATCAAAAAGACATTGTAGGCATCAAATTAATTATACCCTTATTAATTAATAATCTTCGTCTACCTAAACGCTCATAAATAATATTTGATAAACAAAACAAACCAGAAGAACATAAACCATGTCCAACCATTAAAGACAAAGAACCCATAAAACCTCATCAATTTATAGTTATTAAACCACCAATTACTATACTTATATGAGCAACAGATGAGTAAGCAATTAAAGACTTTAAATCAACCTGACGAATACAAATAAATCTAACAATAACACCACCAAACAAACTTAAAGACAATCAAAAATAATTAAAACTTAACCCTAAAAAAGAAATAATTTTTATAACACGAAAAATACCATACCCACCTAACTTTAATAACACCCCAGCAAGAATTATTCTACCAGAAATTGGAGCCTCTACATGAGCCCTAGGAAGCCAAAGATGAAATAAAAATATGGGTATCCTAACTAAAAAAGCAAACAAAATAAAAACATAAAATATAAAATAAAAAGAACCACAATCAAATAATAATGGAAAATAAAGAGTATTAAAAATATTATTAATCTTAAATAAAACTAATAATAAAGGTAATCTAGCAACCAAAGTATAAAAAATTAAATAAATACCAGCTTGTAAACGCTCAGGTTGATATCCTCAACCCAAAATTAATAATATAGTAGGGATTAATCTAGATTCAAAAAAAATATAAAAAGATAATAAACTTAAACTAGAAAAAGAACAATATAAAGTAACCAATAACAGTAAAACAAGAAAAATAAAAAAATTAGAATGATAAGAAAATAAATAAACTGATCTTCTTGCTGTAATTATTAAAGAAACAATTCAAAAACTTAATAAAATCAACATAAAAGAAAAATAATCAATACCAAAAAAATAACCAATTATATTTAAATCAGAATAAGAATAAACAGAAAATATAAAAATAAAACTTAATAAAAATATTAAAGAATGAACCAACCATCAACAATTTTCCAATAAACCAATAGGGATCAAAAAACATAATATTAACAAATACTTTAACATAAACACAAGAAAAAAGAATTAAAAAAATCATTTCCATGAGAACGAACTATAGAAACCAAAATAGAAAGACCCAAAGCACCTTCACAAACAGAAAAAACTAAGAATACAATAGGAAAAAAATAATCATAATCAAATTCCATTAAAAAAACAATAATCAATATAAATAAAGAAAGAACAATATATTCCAATCTCAACAAAACTATTAATAAATATTTTCGCTTTGAAGAAAAAACATAAACACCAGAAATATAAATTAATAAAGAAGTTAAAACACTAAACATAAACATTAGTTTTAATAGTTTAATAAAAACACTGGTTTTGTAAACCAAAATTAAGAAAACACTTTTAAAGCTTCAAGGGTAGAAAATTTTTCTATCATTGATCCCCAAAATCAACATTTTAATAAACTAACCCTTGAAATGTTTAAAATACTAATTATAAGAATATCAAATATACTAAATATTAATTTTATTAATATAAACCATCCAATATTACTAATAATTATAATTATTATTCAAACTCTATTAATTGGAGTAATAACAGGATTAATGATAGAAAGATTTTGACTATCATACATTCTATTCTTAACTTTTATTGGAGGAATAATAGTTTTATTTATTTATATTACAAGAATTTCATCAAATGAAATATTTAATATTAAATCCATAAGAATAATTTTCATTATAATTACAATATTGATTATAATAATTGTAATTTATAGTACAGAAAAAATTTTATTTACAGAAATAATTAAAAGCACAGAAACAATAAATATAAAATACACAATAAATTTCCAAGAAATAACAATATCTTTAACAAAACTATATAATAACCCCACACTTATTATTACAATCATGATAATAATCTATTTATTTATGGCATTACTAGCAGTAGTAAAAATTAATAACATCAACAAAGGTCCTATCCGTAAAATAAAATAATAAACTAATGAATAAACCCTTACGATTAAAACACCCAATAATTAAAATTATTAATAACTCATTAATTGATTTACCAGCACCAACAAATATTTCATTCTGGTGAAATCTAGGATCACTATTAGGTCTATGTTTAATAATTCAAATCATAACAGGATTATTTTTAACTATACATTATACACCTAATATTGAAAGAGCATTCAGAAGTGTAATTCACATTTGCCGAGATGTAAATAATGGTTGAATAATTCGAACAATACATGCAAATGGAGCATCAATATTCTTTATTTGTATGTACCTACATGTAGGACGAGGAATTTATTATGGATCCTATATATATATAAATACATGAATAACAGGAACAATAATTTTGTTCTTAATTATAGCAACAGCATTTATAGGTTATGTATTACCTTGAGGACAAATATCATTTTGAGGAGCAACAGTAATTACAAACTTATTATCAGCCATCCCCTACATTGGAACAGATATTGTTCAATGAGTATGAGGAGGATTTGCAGTTGATAACGCAACACTTAATCGATTTTATACATTCCATTTTATATTACCATTTATTATTATAGCAATAGTAATAATACATTTATTTTTTCTTCATCAAACAGGATCTAATAATCCAACTGGATTAAACAGAAATATTGATAAAATCCCATTTCATCCATACTTTACATACAAAGACTCAATTACATTTATTATTACAATTATAATCCTAATAATACTATGCCTTATTAATCCATATATATTAGGAGACCCAGACAACTTTGTACCAGCCAACCCTTTAGTTACACCTATTCACATTCAACCAGAATGATATTTTCTATTTGCATATGCAATTTTACGATCTATCCCTAATAAATTAGGTGGTGTTATTGCACTACTTCTATCAATTAGAATTCTTATAATTATACCATTCTATAATAAAACTAAATTTCGAGGAATTCAATTCTATCCAATTAATCAAATTATATTCTGAATTATAATAATTGTAGTTTGTTTATTAACATGAATTGGAAAACGACCAGTAGAAGAACCTTATATTATAACAGGGCAAATTCTAACAATTATTTACTTCTCATATTTCTTAATTAACATTCACATTGCAAAAATATGAGATACACTAATTAAAAAATAAGTTAATTAGCTTAAGAAAAGTATATGTTTTGAAAACATAAGATTAGAAGTTTAATTCCTCTATTAACTTTTATTTACTTAAAAAATTTAAATAACTAATTAAAAACATAACCTTTAAACCAATAAAAAACAATAAAAAGTTTAGTGATAAAGGTAAAAAACTCCTTCAAGCCAAATATATAAGTTTATCATATCGAAAACGTGGTAAAGTACCACGAACTCAAATAAAAAGAAAAGAAACAAAAGAAATCTTAATAAAAAATAAAAATGAATAAAAATCACCACCTAAAAAAACTAATGAAAATAACATTCTCATAAAAATAATTCTAGCATATTCAGCTAAAAAAATTAAAGTAAATCCACCAGCCCCATACTCAATATTAAACCCAGAAACCAACTCAGACTCACCTTCAGCAAAATCAAAAGGAGTCCGATTGGTTTCTGCTAAAGAAGAAGCAAAGAAAGCTAAAGATAAAGGGAAACAGAAAACAATAAATCAACAATAAATTTGTAAATTTATAAAATTAAAAACATCAAATCTATCAATAAGTAAAATTAAAGAAAGTAAAATTAAAGCTAGTCTAACTTCATAAGAAATAGTTTGAGCAACAGAACGTAAAGAACCTAATAATGAATAATTAGAATTAGATGATCAACCTGCAATTATTAAAGTATAAACTCTCACTCTAGTACAGCAGAGAAAAAATAAAAATCCATAAGGAAAAGAACATATATAAGTTATATAAGGGAAAATAGATCAAATAAACAACGAAATCATTAAATTAAAAACTGGGGAAAAATAATATATAAAATAATTTGATATAAAAGGAATAGGCTGTTCCTTACAAATTAATTTAATAGCATCACTAAAAGGCTGAGGAATACCTAATATACCAACTTTATTTGGACCTTTACGAATCTGAATATAACCTAATACCCTTCGTTCTAATAAAGTTAAAAAAGCCACTCTAATTAAAACACAAATAATTAAAAGGAAAAAATTTAAAATAAATATAAGTAAATCATATATCATCAATACTATTTGTAGAAAAATCTACATAAATGAATTCTAAATTCAACACATTAATCTGTCAAAATAGTAAATAATTAATTTTGATCAATAAATAAAAATTATTTTAATCATATGGTCCTCTCGTACTAATATGAATATTATAATTCTTAGGATAGAAACCGACCTGGCTCACACCGGTCTGAACTCAGATCATGTAAGAATTTAAAGGTCGAACAGACCTAATTATTAAGCTACTACACCTAAAATTAATCTTAATCCAACATCGAGGTCGCAATCCATTTTGTCGATATGAACTCTCAAAAATGATTACGCTGTTATCCCTAAGGTAACTTAATCTTATAATCACAAATTATGGATCAAATGAACATAAATCAATGATTTAATAATGAAGAGTTTAATTATTCTTCATGTCACCCCAACCAAATAGTAAAAAATTACATAGAAAGATAATCTAAAATAATATAAAATTTATAAATATTAAGCTCTATAGGGTCTTCTCGTCCTAAAGAAGTATTTAAGCCTTTTAACTTAAAAGTTAAATTCTAAAATTTATTAAGAGACAGTTAATTTCTCGTCAAACCATTCATTCAAGCCTCTAATTAAGAAACTAATGATTATGCTACCTTTGCACGGTCAAAATACCGCGGCTCTTTAAATTTACTCAGTGAGCAGGCCAGACTTAAAAATATTATCAAGAAGCCATGTTTTTGATAAACAGGCGGAAATTAATTTTGCCTAGTTCCTTATAATAAATTAACAATTCATTTTCTTAAACAAAATAAATATACTAATTACATCACTATTACAAAAATTAAAAAATTAAATTTATTATCTTAATAAAAAACCTAAAATCATTATAAAATCATTAATTTTAAAATGAACTAAAACGTAATCAAAAAATAGCTGGTCTTAAGCTTATTATTATATTTATATAAAATAATGAACTTATAGGAATTTAACTTCAAAGCTTATCCCTTAAAGAATAAATAAATTAATATTATAAATTTAAAATTAAATTCTAAACATCAATTATAAAAAATTAAATTTTTTCTTAAGAAACTAAATATCTTAGGAAACGACTAACATATCATTTCTACAAATAAATAAATGATATTTATGAAACAATAACCATCATTCACTTGTAAATCAACCTAAATTGAGATTAATTAATTCAAATCAAAATTTTGATAAACCCTGATACAAAAGGTACAAAAAATAAAATTTACTTACCTAAATTTTAAAAATAATTAATAATTCAATTACATTACTAATAAACTATAACAATAAATAATCAATTCCATAAAAAATACTAAGACAAAAAACAACAAAATTACTTTTATTAAATAAAACGAATCACAAAAAATAAAAGTAATTTAATAAATTAATCAAAACATCCTGAATTGCACAGAAAAAAAATCAGTGTAAATGATATACTTTACTATAAAGCTTTGTCTTGATTTAAACTTACTAGATACACTTTCCAGTACATCTACTATGTTACGACTTATCTCATATTAATTGATAATAAATTAGATAATAATCAATAATGAGAGTGACGGGCGATGTGTACACATTTCAGAGCCAATATCAATTAAATTAAATAAATTAAATTACTATCAAATCCACCTTCATTAGAATATTCCAAAACCATAATCCATAATAAAAAAATTTATTGTAACCCATTATACACTTAACTATAAGCTGCACCTTGACCTGAGATAATTTTTAATGGAAAAACAGGAAAATTATAACTCCAAAAAGATTTTCCGATAACGGAGATATACAAACAAATAAATTAAGTAAAGTTAATTGTGTACTATCAATTACGAGACAGGTTCCTCTGAATGGAATGAAATACCGCCAAATTCTTTGAGTTTAAAGACCTTAACTAATACTACCCAGGCAATTTAAATTAACACTTAAAATAATAGGGTATCTAATCCTAGTTTATCTCTTAAGTTTCACAGGTTCATAATAAAGAGTTATACTAAAAAATGAAATTTCACCTAATAAAATCAAAATAAAACTCAAATATACTAATAACTATATTAACCAAAAATATTCAATTGCACTAATCGTGTAACCGCGGCTGCTGGCACGAAATTTACCAGTACTTCATCAATTACTAATTCCAAAATAACTTGATAATTAAATTTAATTACTACAAAATAGAACATTTAGTAAAAACAAAACTTATATGTAATATAAAGAAATAATGAATTAACAAGCAAGAATAAAACTTTAAGATTATGGAAGGAACAGATACACTAAAAATAAATTTCTTAAAATATTAAACAAATAAGGTATTTAGAACTCTAAATGAAAATTTACAAGTAAAAATTAATAAAAATTAGAATAATTAACCCACTGGTGTACAACAAAAACTTCTATATTATATATTATAAAGATAAGCATGGTATCTGTATTGCATTAAATGGTTTTTATTATCTTCTTTATTATTTAATCTTTCTTTTCACTTATAAATAAAGGAAGATTAAATAATATAAATAATTTAACTCTATACAATATGTAATTTAACATTATCTTAAATAATATGCAATTAAATCCATTATATTAATACATATGTAATTATATTATATTATAATATTAATTTAAATATATGTTAATATAATATAACTATTTATTTATAATTAATATTCTATTAGAATAATATTAAATATGTTAATTGTATTGATTATATCTAATAATCTTAATGTAATATATTTAATTACATTAGTCTAAATATTTTATTATATAATCATTTCTTTTGCCTTAAAAATATAAGTAGCTATAATCCTCGGTAAATATATGCATACAAATAGGTTATTAATAATAATAAAATACTACTGATAATGATATATTCAATTAGATATAGTATATTAAAATAAATTATTTATATTAATATTAATATATCTATTAATTATTATACTAATAATATACTAATACATATTAGTATAATATAACTATTTATTTATAATTAATATTCTATTAGAATAATATTAAATATGTTAATTGTATTGATTATATCTAATAATCTTAATGTAATATATTTGATTACATTAGTCTAAATATTTTATTATATAATCATTTCTTTTGCCTTAAAAATATAAGTAGCTATAATCCTCGGTAAATATATGCATACAAATAGGTTATTAATAATAATAAAATACTACTGATAATGATATATTCAATTAGATGTAATGTATAGAAATAAATTATTTATATTAATAAACGCAAAATAGGTAAGAAAAAACCTAATAATTAATCAAAATTTTCCAATTCTAAAACAAAACCTATATATTTGATTTTTCAAATAGGAACTTTAAATTTATATATAAAATAACAAAAAATGAAAAA